TTTAAGCGAAAAAATTGAAGATTTAGTTACGATTGAAAGTTTTGTACTATTATCCATAGATCTTTTATTCATACTCATTTAATTGGAAGAATTGAACCAATCAAAAAAATTATGCTTCTCGATTCCATAATACAATTTTTTTATGAAATTTATGATTGTCTTTTGGATAGAAATCGTGATAATGTATATTTTTTCCTCAAATGCGCTATTGAGGGATAAAGTTTTAAATCTTTTTAAGAAATAAAGTTTTTGATCGGAATATGAAATATGAAAAAAAAAAAGGAAAGACCCCTTAACTATTGAAGTTATTAATAGAACGAATCACACTTTTACCACTAAACTATACCCGCTACATATTCATTATTGGATATAAATGGGCCTTTTGTCCAACAAAGTAATTAGATGTAGTCAAGATAGCATCAGAATCATGAAAATTTCAGCATTAACACGTATTTTGTTCCACCGTGGGAAAACTTGAAAAAAAAAGAATAGGTAAATAGCAAAAAGGTTAGTCAAATTTAAATAGTGTACTAAAGTTATAAGTATTTTATTTTTTGAAACCTCTCTTCATTTGAACCATTAGATTTTCTGAATTTGGGTAAATTGGGCCTAAAACTTTCAAGCTTGTCCTTTGCTTTGAACAAGTAAATGATTTATAGTATCATTTTAGAAATATGTGTGTGTTTTTTTTTTTTTGATATTCTTTCTCTTATCAGATATCTTTTTTTATTCTTAAATATCTTAAATAGAAAATTTATAAAATTAGGAAATTCATTAATGGAAAACAAATTTCATTCTAAATGAAAATTGAAGTTCAGTATTATATTCATCTTAATAAGTCTTAATATTCTTAATATTAATAAGAAAGAAGTATTAAGAAAGAAAAAAAAATAAAGACGAAAAATCTTAATACTATTTAATACTATAATATACTGATACTAAATATACTGAGAATAGAAATAAAATCTCTAAGATTAAATTAATAAATAATAAATATATATAATCTAAAATCTAAAATGAAAATAGAATATATAGAATATATTAATTCTCTTAATTATTAATTTAGATTATTAATTTAGATATAGTTAGATATAAATAAATTTAGATATAGTTAGATATAAATAATAGATAATTTTTTCAATAATTTCTAAGATAATCTATCTATTAGAATCTTATCTAATTTATAATAATTAGGAATAGCAATAAAAATTATTCTTCTCGTTTCAATAAAAATTTTTATTTGTCGGAACAAAAGAAGTACTGGCCCGGCCAGTACTTATACTTAACCAGGCCGGGGAAATGAAGTTTTTGTTTTGTACAAATTTGTACAAAATAAAAGAAGTAAGGTATTCTTTTTATTCGAGAAATCTTTTTTGAATCATTGAAGTAAAATCAAAATTGTTATCAATCTTGACTTTATGTGTTAAATTACATGATAAATTTACAATTTGGAATGGGGAGAGATGGCTGAGTGGACTAAAGCGTCGGATTGCTAATCCGTTGTACGAATTATTCGTATCGAGGGTTCGAATCCCTCTCTCTCCGATCCCCCCCCGATCACTTGATATTTTAGAATTGTAATAATTTTCGATTATTCTTTATTTATTAATTTATTAATCTTTTATCTTTATCTAACATCTATTCCATTTCTTTTCTTTATACTTTATACATTGACCTATGAAAAAAGAAAGGAAAAAGTAAAAATGAATCTCATCTCTTTTTTTATTCTTTTTATTCTTCACGCCCAGGATTACGCCCCGGATCGTTAGATAAGAATCCGAAGATGAATAGAGAAACAAAGAATATTACTACTGTGTAAACAAATAGTTTAAGAGTAAGCATTACAAATCTCCAAGATAAGATAAGATCATTTTTTTTTAAGGAAATAGATCACCTATTTTACGACACATACTATCGCTCTAAAGATGAAAAAAAAAAAGAAGTTTTTTTTTTAATTTATTTTTATGAATTTTTTTTTCTAATGTAATAAGATTCGTATTTTTTCGTTACCAAAAATTTATTGCCATATTCATATCTATAATTAAGTAATTTTATGGGGTATGGAATCGAAAGGTTAGAACAAAAGAAATAAGCTGGTTAGCTTTTTAAAGAAAAGATAAAGATCATCGCCCCTTCCCTTATTCAATATTCAAATTAAATTTCAATATAAAATAGAAAATACCAGACTTTTTGAATCGAGAGTTCCTAATGTCCAGACTTATCTGAATCTTATTTATGATCTTATTGATTTTCAGAATAAAATCTCATCTTTTTTTTTTATCAAAAAAATTATGAATTGAATAGAGATTAGAGATTCAATTTTTATCGGAAACTTACAGCAGCTTGCCAAACAAAGGCTAAGAGAAAAAAGAGTACAGGGATAATTGGCATAACGTCTATGATTGGATTGAAAAAGGCATAAGCCTCGGGCAATTTGGCGAAGAAAAAACTACTCGAATAAAGGGTAGAATTAAGACAGATACAAATTAAACAAAAGATATTAAGCATAACAAATATTCTTTTCTTGTTCTTAAAGTTAAAGATTCAAATTAAATTGAAGAATAAATTATCAGATTGGATTGAGTTGTTTTTCTGAGGGAAATTTGAAAATAAAAAAGGAAGATAAAAGAAAGAAATTCTTATTTTTCTTTGACTTCTCTACAATCAAGAATTCTTCCTTACATTATCCAATCAAATAAGAATACAAGGAATTCTATTTTCATATAATATCTTAATTGAATTATAAGTAATGATCAATTAATCTTTTTTCTTTTTGATTCTATATCTATTATGTTGAATCCTAGTGGCAACATGTCCTATATTTCTTTAGGTTGGTTATTGACGAATAACAAATATTTATCTTAGTTTTTCTTAGACCAAAAATAAATGGGGCGTGGCCAAGCGGTAAGGCAACGGGTTTTGGTCCCGTTACTCGGAGGTTCGAATCCTTCCGTCCCAGATCGTTCGCATCAGAAACGAAAAATTCTTCTCGATTGAAATTGAAAATTGAATTCAACAATTCTTTGTTTTTTTTTATGATGGAGATGGATGCGAAAAGATCAGAATCCGAGGATTCTGATTTTATCTTTGATCTTACCTTACACGAGACTTTTTATACTTTCTAATAATGAAAACAAAGAAACTTTATTCTCAAACTATCTCTCTGTTTTAAATTAAATGAAAATCAGATTCAATTGGAGATGGTAGAAAAAAAAAGTAAATCATAATATTCAAATCATAAAATCATATTTCATAAATAGAAATAAAAAATGAGAAAATATGAATATATTAGGATATATATATTAGGATATATTTATATTAGAATATATTCATACATAAATACATAATTATTACATAAGAATATATATTGTCTATTTGTATATTTTTCTTATTAAGAATATCTTATTATTTCAGATTATCTTATTATTCTCTAATTGACTATAATTAATTGACTATAATTGAATATTTAAATGAAATATTTAGTTAAATAAAAACTTTTATCCATTCATGGGGATTTCTTTTTCATCTGAATGAAAGTAAAGCCAAAGGATTTTTTTAGGTTTCTAATCTTTTTTATTTTAAGAAAAGGAATTTCTGATGGACAATCCTGAAAGATTTGTTGAAGATGTAAATAAGTTTGCTTAAAACTGATTTGTTTTTTATGTGATATTATTCATATGAGAAAATATGGGGGTAATTTTAAGTGAAATCCTTTCCGGGTATAGATTTAATCTATAAGTCTATAAATGCGGATTCTTATGTATCGGTTCAGCCAATGACTATTCATGATTCCATATTGAATCAATTGCATATGGTTCCAAATTCAAATAAATTATAGGGATGTTATGGTAAAACTTCGTTTGAAACGATGTGGTAGAAAGCAACGTGCGACTTGAAGGACATGATTGGCTGCGGATTCTTACATCCACCATCTTCTATACGAATGAAGATGCTCTTGTCTCGACATTATTTGTTCTGCTAGGAATCTGATTGAATTTGTCTTGGGTTGCTAAATAAAGATACTAATGGTATATATATACTAATGGTATATATATAAGGTATAGCATATGATGGAGCTCGAGCAAAAAGAATTGATTTTTTTATCGAGGTGATAATCTAGGGTTAGTGACAATCAATAAGTTAGATCAACTTTGTAAATATATCATCAATATCTAAATTATAGATAAATGGAGAGGTTCAAAATTGAACAAGTTTGAAATGAAAAAAAAAACCAAATTTGTCGAAATTTTCAAACTGTTTCGATCAAGAGTGTATAACAAAGGAATAAAATGATTTTTCCCTTTTCCATAGAAAGAACAAAAAACAAAAGGTATGTTGCTGCCTTTTTGAAAAGGATTAAAGATCACCGAAGTAATGTCTAAACCTAATGATTTAAAAAAGCGCAAAGCAAAGACAACAAATTCCGGAACAAGGAAACACTTTTTTAACTTGTCTCAACAATTGGATCAGAATGAGTAAAAAAAAAATAGATCTGAAAATAGACAAAAAAAGAGGTTAGAGACAGCTCAAGAAATTTTAAGGATTTCCTTTTGAACTCTTTTAAAAATACCCAACTTGAGTTAGGAGTATAAATGAAATTTCTTTTTCTGTAAAGAAGGAAAAAAAAAAGTCTCAAATTTCAGTCTAATTCTTTATAGATCCATTTCTCTTTCTATTTCTATCTATATAGTATCTATATAGATAGAAATAGAAATTATAGAAATTAGAATCATTTTTTCTTGAGCCGTATGAGGATAAAACTTCCTATACGTTTCTAGGGGGGCATCTTTTATCTACATCTATCCCAATGAGCCATCTATCGAATCGTTGCAATTGATGTTCGATCCCGAAGAGAAGGAAGAGATCTTCGAAAAGTGGGTTTTTATGATCCGATAAAGAATCAAACTTATTCAAATGTTCCTGCTATCTTATATTTCCTTGAAAAAGGTGCTCAACCCACAGAAACTGTTTATGATATTTTAAGCAAGACAGAATTCTTTAAAGAATTTCGAATTTCTTTTGATGAAAAAAGAAAATAAAAACAAGAATCATGAATAAAAAAGTATAGGATAATAGAGTACCTATCTTCGTTTAATTCTTTATTCAAAGTTTCTTTTTTTCTTGTTTTATTCATACTTATTTTATTCTTCTTTTTCTTATTTTTGTGGAACCCCCCAACAAGGGGGGTAATCTTTACTTCTTGTATTTGTATTGTATCTTTATTTTTTTGATTAAATAAAGCCGCTCTTTTTCTATCTATACCTTTTTCTTATTCCTTATTTTTTTCCACTCAAAGTTTTATTCTTTATGTTGTGCTAATCCAACACAAAATTCCATATAATTTCTTTAATTTTGTTTTCTAAAAAGTCCATTCATATTGACAATGGCGTATCAAACAAATATAATTTGATCGTATATAAATAGATCTTTTTATTCCCATTCCCTATTGGCTCTTTCCTTAATTTTAGTAAAATGGATGAGTTTGCTTAATTTTTTTTCTTTCGATCATATCTAGACTTCATATTGATCCGGGTTGCTAACTCAATGGTAGAGTACTCGGCTTTTAATTGCGACTATGATCTTTTACACATTTGGATGAAGAAATTCGTCTAGACTATTGGTATAGTTTATAAGACCGCGACTGATCCTGAAAGGTAATGAATGGAAAAAAGAGCATGTCGTAAAAAGAATAGAAAAATATAAAAAAAAAAGAATATTAATAGAATAATAGAAAAAAAAAAAAAAGAAAAATTCTAGTACTCATAATATAAATAGAACAAGAATTTTTCTTTTTAGAACATTTTTAAAGTTCAGTAAAGTCTTTTGGGTCTAGTGAATAAATGGATAGAGCCTTATGGCTCCAATTCGAGTAAGACAAAAAAGCAACGAGCTTCCCTTCTTAATTTGAATGATTACCCGATCAAATTACTAATTATACGTTAAAAATAGATTAGTGCCTGATGTGGGAAAAGGGTCTCTTGTGAGACCGTTGATTCTTTTTTTTATTAATCCTAATTATTCTTTATTGTGGATTGGAGACGGATGTGTAGAAGAAAGAGTATAGTGATAAAAAATTCTTATTTCCAAAGTCAAAAGAGTGATTGGGTTGCGAAAATAAAAGATTTTTACCCTTTTTTCTTATTGTTATTTTCTTTCTTTTATTATTATTCCTATATTACTAGTTATATTAACAAGTAAAAGAAAATCAAATTAGATAGAAAGGGAAAATAAAAAGATCTGTAGATTGGGCTCTTTGTCTCCGGGGTATATATTCTTTATTTGTTCTTACTTTTCTATAATTCTATAATTTTTTACTTCTTAGATTATTCTTATGATTTTTAATCACAGTACAGTATAAAAGTTTAAAAAGTATAAAAAGTCTATCTTATTTTAGATTCTTTAAAATAGAAAAAATATTAAAGTAAAAGTATAGACAGTGCATAGTATATAAGAATACTAGACTATATTATTAGAATTAGAATTATCTTTTAGAATAATTAGAAGAATAATATTCTTATTCTATTATTCTTTATTATTCTAATTTCTTCTAGTTAGAAGTTCTACTATTTTCTTATAAATAGTATTTTACTATAAGAGAAAAAAGAGACTATATACAACATACACACATACGCCGTTCTGACCATATTGCACTATGTATCATTTCATAACACAAGAAATGCCTCTCTTTTTTGGTTAAAGTAGAAATGTATTTAAATAGCATAATTACAAGGATATTGAGATTGAAAAAAGAGAGATTTTGGCAACAAAACTTCCTATATCCGCTACTCCTTCAGGAGTATATTTACTCACTTGCTCATTATCATAGCTTCAATAGTTTGATTTTTTATGAACCTGTGGAAATTATCGGTTATGACAATAAATCTAGTTTGGTACTTGTGAAACGTTTAATTACTCGAATGTATCAACATAAATATTTGATTTCTTCGGTGAATGATTCTAACCAAAATGGATTTTCGCTGCACAAGAATTCTTTTTCTTATCATTTTTATTCTCAAATGGTATCAGAAGGTTTTGGAGTCATTCTGGAAATTTCATTCTCGTCGCGATTAGTATCCTCCCTTGAAGAAAAAAGAATACCAAAATCTCAGAATTTACGATCTATTCATTCAATATTTCCCTTTTTAGAGGATAAATTATCACATTTAAATTATGTGTCGGATCTACTAATACCCTATCCCATCCATCTGGAAATCTTGGTTCAAATCCTTCAATGCTGGATCAAAGATGTTCCTTCTTTGCATTTATTGCGATTTATTTTCCACGAATATCATAATTTGAATAGTCTCATTACTTCAAAAAAATCCATTTACGTCTTTTCAAAAATAAAGAAAAGATTCTTTTGGTTCCTACATAATTTTTATGTATATGAATGCGAATATATATTCCTTTTTCTTCGTAAACAGTCTTCTTATTTACGATCAATATCTTCTGGAGTCTTTCTTGAGCGAACACATTTTTATGGAAAAATAGAATATCTTA